GATACATAATCTAATGTTTTGAAAAAACAATGCAAAAGTTTATCATATCGAATTCGAAGTGCCATGCTATTATTACTTAATATATATTCATATTTCATAGGGCGAAGGCATAGTCTTCTTTTTTCTCTTAAATCATTGGCGCCAAGCGTGAGGGAATGCTAGACGTTTGGTAATTTCTCCTCCGACCAGGATAAAAGATCCCATTGAAGCGGCTAACCCCATGCATACTGTATGGACATCTGGTCGTACAAATTGCATAGTATCATAAATCGCTACTCCGGGTATTACCCAACCGCCGGGAGAGTTTATAAACAAATACAGATCCTTGTTATCATCTTCAATACTGAGATATATCATAAGACCAATAAGTTGATTTGAGATCTCGCTATCAACTGCTTGTCCTAAAAAAAGTAATCTTTCTCGATAAAGTCGGTTGATTTGGGTACAGTTGTAGCCCTTAGGAACCGTACACGCGTCTTTTGATGCATACGGTTCAAAAAAATTGTGAAAACAAAAGAAATCAATGTATGGATCCCAGCCCTCTTTCTTTTAGGTTCTTTCTGACTTCTAACGAGAGGGTTTTGTCTTCTTCAATAAAGACGGGTTTTCCTTTTATTATAGTAAAAAGAAAAATAAAATCACTAAACTTATTGAATTAACTTCTCATTGATGTATTGTTTCATCGAGATTCAATCCTAATCGCGATGGTATTCTCTTGTTCCTGAGTGGGTCTCTTTCATCTTTTTAGGTTTCTGCTCTACTCCGGGTAAAGATTCGCCCGATTTGGATTTGCACATATAGGACAAGCACCCCCGCATTACCATTTCTTTTTGTTATGCCTTTCTACTTTTTCAATTCACTTCTATCGAGTTTGTTCATTAACAGTTTAAGATCAACTCGGTTGAATCATTTCTGATAGAACTCATAATCATAGATATATTACCAATTCAGTTGGGGTTTTCTAAACGGAGCCTGGATACTTCATTTTTTATTTTTTTAGTCCAACCAAGACAACCATAAATTATTCTAATTGATAATAGTAATATGAATCCTCCAAAAATGGATCTAATTGTACTTCACGCTCCAAACTTTTGATGATTCAATGAATCTTTATTGGGCGAAACAGAGGATATCCCTATTGTGGGAGAGAACGGGGAAATCCCATATGACCCAATATATCTGACAAGCCGCACTATACGTCAACCCAAGATGCATCTTCCTCTCCAGGACTTCGGAAAGGTACTTTTGGAACACCAATAGGCATTAATTGAAAGAAAAAAGAACTAAGTACTATATTTTACTTTGATGTGGAAACGTAACAATATGATTTTTTGTCTTTAGAATATTGATATTGGCTTTTATCGTATTTATTTTATCCATAGATTCGAAAAGGTCATAAAAACGAATAAAGTCAAATTATTACGAATAGGGCGAAATATGTACGCATTCGCTCATAGAAAATGGTATTAGCCCCCGTTGCGTATTGATACTTATCGAGTATAGAATAAATCTGCTTCTCTTTGTTCCTACGAATAGAATTGTTGCATTATTTTATTACCAACAGAATAGAACAAATATTAACCCCTGCTCTGAAATAATTCACCGAACGAGGGAGGTCCATAAGATAGTCATAGTAGAGTCTTTTCCAATGCAATAAAGTTACGTAGTGTTTATTTATCTTTGATAAAGGGGTATTTCCATGGGTTTACCTTGGTATCGTGTTCATACCGTTGTATTGAATGATCCCGGCCGGTTACTTTCTGTTCATATAATGCATACAGCTCTGGTTGCTGGTTGGGCCGGTTCGATGGCTCTGTATGAATTAGCAGTTTTTGATCCTTCTGACCCTGTTCTTGATCCAATGTGGAGACAGGGTATGTTCGTTATACCCTTCATGACTCGTTTAGGAATAACCAATTCGTGGGGCGGTTGGAGTATCACAGGGGGGACTGTAACGAATCCGGGTATTTGGAGTTACGAAGGCGTAGCTGGGGCACATATTGTGTTTTCTGGGTTATGCTTTTTGGCAGCTATCTGGCATTGGGTGTATTGGGATCTAGAAATTTTTTGTGATGAACGTACAGGAAAACCTTCTTTGGATTTGCCTAAGATCTTTGGAATTCATTTATTTCTTTCAGGGGTGGCTTGCTTTGGTTTTGGTGCATTTCATGTAACAGGCTTGTATGGTCCTGGAATATGGGTGTCCGATCCTTATGGACTAACAGGAAAAGTACAACCTGTAAATCCAGCATGGGGCGTGGAAGGTTTTGATCCTTTTGTTCCGGGAGGAATAGCCTCTCATCATATTGCAGCAGGGACGTTGGGCATATTAGCGGGTCTATTCCATCTTAGTGTCCGCCCCCCACAACGTCTATACAAGGGATTGCGTATGGGAAATATTGAAACCGTCCTTTCTAGTAGTATCGCTGCTGTCTTTTTTGCAGCTTTTGTTGTTGCCGGAACTATGTGGTACGGTTCAGCAACTACTCCGATCGAATTA